TATCTATGTCAATTAAAGGGACTAAAAAATCAATAAAGTATTCCAAATTCTAAATTTGGAAATGAGGGGGGGGTAATCCTATGCATTGTGCATGGCTTACTTAATAATACTTAAAAATAGAGTTAATAATCGAGATTCCTTGCCGATACTATAATAAAAAAGAAATCTATTCAATGAATAGCAGCATAAGATCCATTGAGTTCTCTTCGCACTCCTTTGTGAAAGAGTAGAATGAGAAAGCTAATGAATCTTAAACCCATTGATAAAAAGAAAAAAAGAGGATAAATACTATAGTTAGTGAATAAAAGAGGGTTTGGGGATAGAGGGACTTGAACCCTCACAACTTATAAAGTCGACGGATTTTCCTTTTACTAGAAATTTCATTGTTGTCAGTATTGACATGTAGAATGGGACTCTCTCTTTATCCTCGTCCGATTAATCCACTTTTTAAAAGATCTCAAAAACTATGAATTGAAGGATTTGATTACTCAATATTCGATTGGAATGGGTTCACAATAATTCTAAAAAAATGCAGAATTTTCTATTTCATAATCATTCCTAATTTCATTCTAAAAAAGAATAAAGAACCTATATTATGATATGGGTTCCGTGATTAATCGTTTGCTATGTCAGTATCTATACGTGTGTATTAGATGTATAAAGCCCTTACTTTCTCTAAATTTAGAGAGAGTTCCACTACCAACACAACGTAATCAACTCGATTCGTTAGAACAGCTTCCATTGAGTCTCTGCACCTATCCTTTTCCTTTGAATTCTAGTTCGAGAACCACTTATTTTCTCAAAACATGGATTTGGCTCAGGATTGCCCTTTTTTAATTCCAGGGTTTCTCTGAATTTGGAAGTTACCACTTAGCAGGTTTCCATACCAAGGCTCAATACAATCAAGTCCGTAGCGTCTACCGATTTCGCCATATCCCCTTTTTCCTTTTCTTTGATTGAGACCTGGATTCCTTGTGTAATTTCATCCATCTCTTAGTTTTTTTTGGAATCGTTGAATTCATTACTCGACGTAGTCTAGCAGTTCGTCTCTATTTGACAGACCCTGCTTATTGCAATTCAGAATTGAATTGATTCTATCGTTGATGTATTTGCAATTCAATCCGAATCAATATATCCCAAAGTTTTTCTCTCCCCCCCCCGCCTTTCTTTTTTAGAGTATTCAAAATCATACTATAACGCTTGATATTCATTCTTTTTTTTTTTCTAATCAGAATTAGCAATTTCATTTGCTATGATTCTATGTTCTCCTTAGTGAAATATTAATCATTAAATTATTAAGAAATAACAAAAAAAACAAAATATCTCAAAAAATGTCTATAATGATCGAATGAAAATGCCAAGAAATTCACATTTTCTCTTTATTATATCTTTCATCATATATATTATTCTTTTCTATGTATTAGATTACTCATCCGAGCCATATCAAATTGAAAATATCTGAAATCAAATTCAATATAGAAATTGGAATAGATTCTATTCTATTCTATTAGAAAAATCAATTTGCGAATTAGAGAAATAAAAAGAAAGTTCCAAAATTTCTATAATCCTATTTAAGGATATCCTCCAGTTAAGCATATCAAGTTAACTTTATCTTTATGAAGTTCTAGTATTTTTTTCTAAGTAGAATTTCCAATTTCGAACTAGTTAATAGCTAAGATTAATAATTAAGATCTGACATTTTAAGGATTTCCTATACTATACATATTTCTATTTGTTACACTATTTCTGTTATGTAAGCCCACTTAGCTCAGAGGTTAGAGCATCGCATTTGTAATGCGAGGGTCATCGGTTCAAATCCGATAGTCGGCTTTTTTCTATATCGATGTTCCATGAACAAGAATCTCTCTTTTTCTCCGAATTAAATGGAGAATCCAGGATCTATTATGTGGTTCTACCTTACAATTTTGCTAGATACAAAACAATAAAATAAATAATATATATACAAAAAATCCAGATGTTGATGAAATTCCATTTTTTGTGGTACTTTAGTAGATTTTACTCTGTTTATCCTTTAGTTTAATTCAGTTTTAATTTTGATGTATTCTGTAATGTAAATACAATGAAATTAATTGTGTAAAATGAAATTTCAATAAAATAAACAAGGAGTCTTCATGTCCCGTTATCGAGGACCTCGTTTAAAAAAAATACGCCGTCTGGGAGCTTTACCAGGACTCACTAGAAAAACACCTAAATCCGGAAGTAATCTGAAAAAGAAATTCCATTCTGGGAAAAAAGAGCAGTATCGTATTCGTCTTCAAGAAAAACAGAAATTGCGTTTTCATTATGGTCTGACAGAACGGCAATTACTTAGATATGTACATATCGCTGGAAAAGCAAAAAGGTCAACAGGTCAGGTTTTACTACAATTACTTGAAATGCGTTTGGATAATATCCTTTTTCGATTGGGTATGGCTTCAACCATTCCTGGGGCCCGGCAATTAGTTAACCATAGACATATTTTAGTTAATGGTCGTATAGTCGATATACCAAGTTTTCGTTGCAAACCCCGAGATATTATTACTACGAAGGATAACCAAAGATCAAAACGTCTGATTCAAAATTCTATTGCTTCATCCGACCCGGGGAAATTGCCAAAGCATTTGACGATTGACACATTGCAATATAAAGGACTAGTTAAAAAAATCCTAGATAGGAAGTGGGTCGGTCTCAAAATAAATGAGTTGTTAGTTGTAGAATATTACTCTCGTCAGACTTGAACTTAACGAAAAAAGGAAAAGTTCATAGAATTTTCTTCCCCTTCCCCTTTCCCCGAACTAAATCGACCTAAGGCCCTTAATTCGTATTTTCCCATTCAACTAGCATAAATGGATTAACCCTAGGATCCTTTTTCTTTTTTGTTCTTTCCTCTATGTGTATTTTACATACCACAGTAATTTACTATAAAAAATTTCTATTAAATAAAGGTATTATTGCTGGAATAAATTGTTATTTGATTTGATACATTGTGATCGTTAACGTTGATCAATTAAGAGAAACGGAAAGAGAGGGATTCGAACCCTCGGTAAACAAAAGTCTACATAGCAGTTCCAATGCTACGCCTTGAACCGCTCGGCCATCTCTCCTACATAATCTTATTATGGAAAATAAACTAAGTGAATAGCGAGTTTTCCTATTCCTGCAGTACAGGTACAACCACAACGGCTCGGGGGTTCCATGGTTCTATTGGAAAAATTCCTTTTCATCTAAGTGGAAGGATCCAGGATTTTTTTACTAGGAATTCCGCTCCCTCGAAAAGTTTTAGTTTGGGTTTTCCCCAAACCAAAGAAAAAGAGAATGGAAGAATTCTTCTTATTCCATAATAAAATAGAGGAACCCTAGAATTCTGTTTGCATAAGGTACGCTACGCCATACAATCGAAATCTAAAAAAGGGTATGAGACAATTAATGACTTTGAAAACGCGAAATAGCTGATGAGAGAAGTTATTGTTGAGAAATAGAAAAGTGGAATGAAATCCAATCTTAGTCAAATATTTCATATCTCTTCTTGTCCAAACAGAAGGAAAAGGAGACAATTTGAACTGAGCGGAAAATCCATACCTCTCTTATCCATTTAGAGCATATGGATCGATCGATTTATAAGAATCGAATGTGTTTGTTTTTATGTTATTTTGTGAAGAAATGAAAACAATTCTATATAGAATGGGTTGGGAATTATGCCTAGATCCCGTATAAATGGAAATTTCATTGATAAGACCTCCTCAATTGTAGCCAATATTTTATTGCGAATAATTCCGACAACCTCAGGGGAAAAAAGGGCATTTACTTATTATAGAGATGGTGCGATTTGACTCTTTTTTTTTTTTTAGCCTTACCTACACCTCAGTCTTACGAGAAAGAGAGGGGGTTCGCATAGAGAGAACAAAATTAGTAAAGGAAACCCACGCTTGGGGAAGGTGAGGTGAACTAACAATTCCTTCTGTCGTGTATCCTCGATTGATGCGGCCTCAGATGCTTCAATTGTGGATTTGAGTATTGAGCGAAAGGTTACACCTACAGGATAGGTTCTGTATTACAGGCCAATCCTACTCTACTAGTACCAATAGGCAGCATAGGGGAGAAAAGCACTACACCTAGAAATAGGAATCAACAAGAGAAAAACTTTGTTAGAAATTAGCCCTTTCCTGATCGGTATCAGGGCTGGGAAGAATGGTTGGGATAACAAACAACCATCAGGTTTGTACTTTGGATACCCCTATAACCATCAAAGATCGTTGAAGTGGCTAATTCCTCTAAATAGGAGGCGTTGAGAACAAAGAAATTCTTGGAGCTATCGTTTTCCTCTAGCATTAATAGAATTCATTGGTGTTAAGAAAAACCTCTTGCGGGAAGGTTGGCTAGAGATTTCTTGGAAAAATACCAGCCCCTTTCGGTTCATAATAAGATGGGACTAATTCTATTTTTATTCTATAGATTATTTCGCTTAGTACTATGTACAGAAGGGAGGAGCCGTATGAGATGAAAACCTCATGTACGGTTTTGGAACGGAGATTTTTTGAATAGAATGAACGACCGTAACGGATGTTGGCTCAATCCGAAGGAAATTATGCGGAAGCTTTGCAGAATTATTATGAAGCTACGCGACTAGAAATTGATCCCTATGATCGAAGTTATATACTTTATAATATAGGCCTTATACACACAAGCAATGGAGAGCATACAAAGGCTTTGGAATATTATTTCCGGGCACTAGAACGAAACCCCTTCTTACCGCAAGCTTTTAATAATATGGCCGTGATCTGTCATTACGTGCGACTATCTCCACTATAGAAAGAAGAAAAAAAAAAGGAAAGGATCAAATTTTCTAGTAAATACTAGAAAAAGGGCTTTCTACATAGGGATCGTCAAAACAACGATTTTGCCCTATCAGCTGTAGGAAGGAAGGACACTTCACGAGAATCAAAATAGGAAGAAAGTATGGCCTATACTACTACTCTATGGATAAAGTTCCCAAATTGATA